CTAAGAAAAACCGCCTGATTAAGGGTAATGTCAGAATTTGATATTTCTAGATATAATTCCTTCATCTATTCACTTGATCTTTTTTCTATCCATCTTATATCAATAAGATAGATTTTTGTCGTTATAGAACATGGGATTCTGCAGGAGCAATAAGAAATAGGTATGAATAGAACAAGAGAAAGGGGCAGTAGTAGAGAAAGTTATACAAAGCTATATACGAGTCATCCCCCCCCTCGTTTTTTGTATTTCATTGATTGAGTTTGAATTTCGTTTGATTAAGACGAAGTTCCGTAAAAACCTCCGCTTTCTTTGAAATATCATGAACAGTTCCTGTAGGTTGAGCTCCTTTTTCAAGGAAATATAGAATAGCAGGAACATTTGAATAAGTTTGATTCTTTATCGGATCATAAAAACCCACTTTCCGAAGATCTCTTCCTTCTCTTCGGGATCGAGCATCAATTGCAACGATTCGATAGACGGCTCATTGGGATAGATGTAGGTGAACAATACCCCCCCCCCCCTAGAAACGTATAAGAAGTTTTCTCCTCGTACGGCTCGAGCAAAATGATTCAAAGTTATGTCGATGTATAGAATTCCAATGGCAAATAGATCTATAAAATCATCAAATTTATTAGACTATGATTTAAGTCCTTTTTTTTGTTCTTCTTTCCCAAAAAATCAAAAATCATTCGTACTCATAACTCAAGTTGGATAACTCTCAAATAGCTCAAAGGACAACCTTTAGGCATTTCATTTATTGAGCGGTCTCTAACCCCCTTTTTTTTGTCTCGTTTAAAATCTAGTGTATTCGTCATTCTGATCCTAATCCTAGTTTTTGAGACAATTGAAAACGGCGTTTCCTTGTTCCGGGATCCTTTATTTCTATTTGAAATCATTGGGTTTAGACATTACTTCGATGATCCTTAATCCTTTCAAAATGGCAGCAACATACCTTTTTTTGTGATTTATTTTTATCAAAGAATCATACGAAGGGTTGATTCCCACACGATACATTTTTGATCGAAAGTGTTCTACAAATTCCAACAAATTTTATTTTTGGATTTTAAACTTGCTTGAATTGTATCCTTTCGATTTCTATATCGAAGATATACTTACAAAGTATTTCCAACTTATTGATTGGCACTAACCCTAGATCCTTGCCCCTGAGAAATGAATCAATACTTTCTTCTCGAGCTCCATCATGTACTATTTACATTACAACCCAACAAAAAAAAGAAAAGAGGGGTTCTAATGGAACAGAACAAACGATGTCGAGCCAAGAGCACCTTCATTCCTATCTAACTATATAATTTTAATATAAAAAAAAATGGTGGGTGTAAAAATCCACAACTGATCATGTCCTTCAAGTCGCACGTTGCTTTCTACCACATCGTTTCAAACGAAGTTTTACCATAACATTCCTCTAGTTTGGAGCCGGTATGTAATTGATTCAATTATGGAACCATGAATAGTCATTGTTTTAGTCGGTACATAGTAATCTATACTTGTTTCTTTTTTTTATGGATGTGTAGATATTTTTCTGAAGATGTCTCATCAAGAATTTTCAACTTAACCCTTCTATGAATGCAACATTTTTTTATTATATTTTCTTATATTTATAATCTATATAGATTATATATCTATATAATGAGTTATATTTTTATATCTTTTATATCTATAAAATTATATATTTATAAAATCACATATAAATATAGAATTAGATATTCTAATATCTATAATTTATCTATCTAATACCTATAATATATAAATATTATAATATAATAATAGAACATCTATAATTATATATATTATTATATATATGATAAAATAGAATATTATTATTATTATTTTGGAATCTAATTCTAAATTAATTTTAAAAATGGAATATAATAAAACAATATATATATATAATAATATATATAATTATAATACATAATAGAACATAATAGACATTTATATTTATATATAAATAAAATTTATATAAAAATATTATATAAATATAAAAATAAAAGGATATAAATATAAAAATAAAAAGATATAAATATAAAATAAATGAGTTATTTTTGAATCTGCATATTCAAGTGACACAATAGAATAGATTCACCAATCTAATCCTTCTTCAAGTACGAAAGAATAATAGATAGGGAATATAGAGTCTTTTCTTTCGGATTTCGATCTAGAATGCATCATTGATAATTCAAATGGATATGAGACGTAAGGTTTTTCTAAGTAACTAACCTTCAATATGAAGAGGATGGGCATAGAATGAAAGGTCCCTCCGACTTTTTTTGAATTAAAATTCAAACTCTTGTAATCATGATCTATGTTCCCTGACTCACAAATAGATTCAGGTACATCTACATGTCATTTGCACTTGATTGAGCTTGTAAAAAAGATATGATTCAGAGAAGAATGATTAAAAATAAAAAATCAGAAACAATAATAGAATCACATTTTATCCAATATTAGACTCTTAAACATAAGATTAAAAAAAAAGCAA